TATCAGAATCTGATGAATCCGCCCAAGCAGGCTTACTAATGGGATGTCCTGAAAAGTTACAAAATTTCGCTTTAGCCAATGATCCAATCAAAGGAATAATTGGAACTATAGTATCAAACTTTTTAATAACAATATCTATAATAAATGACTTTTCTAACATTTGACTCCTTACTGCTGAAGGAGTTGGTCGTACACTTGAAAGATAACCCAGAAAATCGATAAAATGATTGGATAATTGGTTTATATGAATCCTATCCGGTTGAGACCAAAAGTAAAAATGACATTCCCATAAATTTACAAGGTAATATTTCCATTTCTTCATCAGAAGAGGGGTTCCTTTTGAAGACAAAATGGATTTTCCTTGAAATCTGAAATACTGTATGAAAGGATCCTTGAACAACCATAGGATAGTATGAAAATCATTACGAAAATCCACTAAAAAATGTTCTATTTTTCTATAAAAATGTGTTCGATCAAGAAAAGCTCTAGAAGACGTTGATCGTAAATGATAAGATTGTTTACGGAGAAAAACAAATATGGATTCCGATTCATATACATGAAAATTATATAGGAACAGGAAAAATCTTTGATTCTCTTTTGAAAAAAAGAGAATCATTTTCGTTTTTTGAGTAATAAGACTATTCCAATTATGATACTTGTAGAGAAAGAATCTCAATAAGTGCAAAAAGGGAGCATCTTGTATCCAAGAGCGAAGGGTTTGAACCAATAGTTCCAGATGGATAGGGTAGGGTATTAGTATATCTAATACATGATTTAAATGTAATAATTTATCCTCTAAAAAGGGAAATATGGAATGAATTGATCGTAAAGTAGTCATAGATTTGTCTATTTCTTTACTTTCTGGGGAAGATACTAATCGCAGTGAGAATGGAAGTTCCACAATGACTGCAACCCCCTCTGATATCATTTGAGAATCAAAATTTTTATTATGCCCGAAAAAAAAATTTTGATTAGAATCATTCGTAAAAATAATCAAATGCTTCTGTTGATACATTCGAGTAATTAAACGTTTAACAATTATTAAACTATATTTTTTGTCATAACCTAAATTTTCCATAGGCTCATAAAGAATCGATTTATTTAACCCATGATCATGAGCAAGTGCATAAATGTATTCCTGAAAGAGAAGTGGGTATAGGAAGTCCCGTTCTCGCGATCTATCTATCTTTAAATAGCCTTGTAATTCCTCCATTTGAAATTCGATTTGAACCAAAACCGGGGATTTCTTGGGTCATCAAATGATACGATACATAGGTACGATACAGTCAAAACAAGGTATCAAGGTATCATAGTAAGAAAAGATACCTTGGAAATGATTAATCCATGGATTCTCTCTTTTTCCATCCGATTGGTTCTTGTTCGTTATAAGATACCGAAGATGTTTAGAAATCCTTTATTTTTGCAACCCGATCGCTCTTTTGACTTTAGAATTATATTTCTCAATATACTGTTTCTTTTACACATTCGTCTCCGCACAGGGATATAATTAATAGAATAGTTAGGATTCAAAAAAAAAGTGAAGAATCCACTTATTAAAGTGATTTCATAACCTTTGCCCGCCCCAGGGACTAATATATTTCTAACGTATAATTAGATCGGGTAATTGGTAATTATTCGAATTAAGAACCGAAGCTCGTTGCTCTTTTTGTTTCCCTATAATTGGAGCTTTTTGGCTCTATCCATTTATTCACTCGATCCAACCATAATTGATTTTTTGTACCGCTCTAAGAATTAAAACTCTAACAAACTAAACAAATATTTTGTACCGATCCCGTAAGGGTTAAGTACTCTATCTTAAAGTTATTTATTTATGATATGAGTTATTCATTTATACGACATGCTGTTTTTTCCATTCGTTCCCTCTCAGGATCAGTCGGGGTCTTACAAACTCTACCAACGGTATGGACGAATCCGTTCCTTCATCCAAATGTGTAAAAGATTTTAGCCGCACTTAAAAGCCGAGTACTCTACCGTTGAGTTAGCAACCCAAAAATAGAATTATGGTGTGTAGATACGATCGAAAAAAAAAAAAGAGAGATTGGATTGCACAACCCCATCAAAAACATTTTTTTATAGTAAATTATGAACATAAAAATGAACAGCTATAGCTATAATGAAAATCTGAAAAATTCCCGGATAAGATAAATGAAATATATCCCAGAGAATTTAAGGAACCTATCGCTTACATGAAGTAAAGTAAAAAAAAACTTATAGGGCGTGGATAAATAGATCTATTTATCCACGATCAATTATATTTTTTCAATGCACTATTGTCAATATGAACGTTGAGAAAAAAATAATATTTTTATTATAAAATAATAAGAACTTGTGTTGGATTGGCATTTCATAGATAACCTACCTAGAGAATAAAAAAAGTGTAGATGTCGAAAAGAAAAAAAGAATCAAGAAGAAAACCTCGGGTTTATTCAATATCCATAAAGATACCATAAGAAAGCTCGGCCCCTTTTTTTAGTGGAGTCTCGCCAAAAACTACCCGATTGGGGGATAATACCATACATAATTTTATGGATAGAACAAAAGATGGGGAAACGGGAAGGGGAATAGTGAAGAAAAAATTACACAAAACTAGACTAGCTCTTTTTTATTTTCTCGTTTTTATATGTATTGTATGAATTACATTTTATTTCGCGTAATTAACGCGAAGTTCCTTAAATATCTCCGCCTTCTTTAAAATATCATGAACAGTTTCCGTAGGTTGAGCGCCTTTTTCAAGGAAATATAAAATGGCGGGAACATTTGAAGAAGCTTGATTTTTTATTGGATCATAAAAACCCACTTTACGAAGATCTCTTCCTTCTCTTCGGGATCGAACATCAATTGCAACGATTCGATAAATGGCTCATTGGGATAGATATAGATGAACAATTCCCCCCTTAGAAACGTATAGGAGGCTTTCTCCTCGTACGGCTCGAGAAAGAATGATTCTAATGTCATAGTATATAGAGTGGCAAATAGATCCATAAAATAATCAATTAAATTAAATCGAAACTATGATTTTTGTCGTTTTTTTTGGTCGAAAACCCGAAAAACCATTCGTACTTATAACTCAAGTTAGATAATTCTCAAAGAGTTCAAAGGAAAATCCCGAGTCCTTGGCATTTCATTTATTGAGCTGTCTCTAACCCACTTTTTTGTCTCGTTTTTTATCCATTTTTTGGATTCCTTTTTTTATTTTGTTCAAAGTGTTGAGACAAAAAAAATGGGTGTTTTCTTGTTCCAGGATCGTTTATCTTCGTTTTGAATCATTGGGTTTAGACATTATTTCGGTGATCTTTAATCGTTTCAAAATGGCAGCAACATACCTTTTGTTATTTATTGACTATCGAAGAATCGTATAAACGCTTGATTCCCGTGTGATACACTTTATGATCGAAATAGTTTTTCCAATTCCAACAAAAATTTCAAATCCAAAAGGATATTTTATTCGAATTGAATCTTTTTAATTTCTATATCGAAGATATGCTTACGAAGTTGTTCTAACTTATTGATTGACATTAACCATAGATCCTTACCTCTGAGAAATTAATTAATCTTTTCCGCTCGAGCTCCATCGTGTATTATTTACTTTTACTTTAACTAACAACCCCATTTAGTTGGGTTGTGGGTTGGTTAAAGTAAATAATTAGAACCGAACAAACTATGTCGAGCTAAGAGCACCTCATAATTTATATATTAAAAAATGGTGGATGTAAGAATCCACAACCGATCATTCCTTCAAGTCGCACGTTGCTTTCTACCACATCGTTTTAAACGAAGTTTTACCATAACATTCCTCAAGTTTGTTTGGAACCGGTATGGAATTGATTCAATATGGAATCATGAATAATCATTTAATTTACTCAATGGATACATAATCATAATATTATCATAATATAATAATCCGTACTTTTTTTTCTATTTCTATACTGTATATATATAATATAGATTTCTTTTTGTCTTCCAGAAGTAATTCTTATAAACCAGCACTCTTATTATGATGTGAACCCTTAGGAGTAATTCATCGAATCGCTTAGATATAAAAAAAATCTCTTTCATATGATTCCACTATGGATATCTACATACATCTAGATGGTATTTAACTATAACTTTCTGTAATATAGATTGTATATTCCTATTGCTAATTCTAGTTGCTGTAGTACATAGTACTCAAAATATTTGAAAAAGCGGATCCAAGGCATGAAAATATCCTCTCGATCCATTTATTTATGATACATGAAGGATAGAAATACAGATCAAGCTCCCTTACTTTAGCGATTTACTTCGCCAAACAAAACAAAGGGGAGGGAAAAATTCTACGAACCCTTGTTGTTTTATTTTAGGTTAGGTTCAAGTTTGACGGGAATAATATTCTACGACTAGCAACTCATTTATTTCCAAACCGACCCACTTACTATCTATTATTTGATTGACTGATCCTTTATATTGGGATGGGTGAAGAGTTAAATGTTTTGGCAATTTTTCACGGGGAGATGAATCAAGATAATTTTGAATCAGAGCTCTGGATTTTTGTTCATCCCTTGTAGTAATAATATCTCGGGGTTTGCATCGATAACTTGGTATATCTACTATATGACCATTAACTAAAATATGCCTATGGTTAACTAATTGTCGGGCTCCAGGAATGGTCGAAGCCATACCTAATCGAAAAAGGATGTTATCCAAACGCATTTCAAGTAATTGTAGTAAAACCTGACCTGTTGATCCTTTTGCTTTTCCAGCGATATGAACGTATTTAAGTAATTGTCTTTCCGTTAGACCATAATGAAAACGCAATTTTTGTTTTTCTTCTAAACGAATACGATATTGAGATTTTTTCCCGGAGCGTGATTGGTTTCTAGGATCACTTCCGGGTGTGGTTCTTTTACTAGTACATCTGAGAATTTTAAATTGGCTAGTTAGTCCCGGTAAAACACCCAGACGGCGTATTTTTTTGAAACGAGGCCCTCGGTAACGAGACA